CTTTTACTTCGGATTCTTTCTAAAAAAATGGGGGGAATTCAAAATAGAATTTTCATTTTTTGTTTAGTTGTTTAGAATTTATAAATTTCTAATAGAATTGAAATTTCGTAGAATTTATTGAAATTTAGTAGAATTTCCAAATTCTTATTTTCATTTTTTTTATTAAAAATTCGAAATTAAATATTTAATAAAAGAAAATTTCAATTTTTCTTTTTTAATTTATGTAGAAATTGAAAATATTATTTAAACTATTAATTATTTAAAATTATTTAAACTATTAATTATTATTATTATATTAATTCTAAATTATTATATTAATTATATATATAATTCTATTCTATTAATATTCTCTATTCTATTAATATTCGATGAATATTTATTCTATATTTATTCTATATTTAATTCTATATTAAAATATATAATATTAATTTATTACTATTTTTTTTTTACTATAAAAAATATTTAATAAATTGAAAATAGAAATTAATAAATAAAATAGTAAAAAAAAAAAATTCATTTCTATTACTATGATATATATTAATAAAATCATTAATATATTAATAATTTCTATATAAATTTCTATATTAGTTTTCTATATCATTTACTAATTTCTATATTATTTTCTATATTATACTATAATTTTTTAGTATATTACTATATTATTGATTAGATTATTAATTAATCTATATATATATATTAAGTTAAGATTTATATATTATTTTTAGATTCTTTATTTGTATTATTTATTATTAATTTATTATTAATTCGAAATATTAATTAATATTAATAAGGAATACGAATTAATAAGAATATAAGAAGTATATTGTTTACTTTATCTTTCTATTCTTTATATTGATAATATTGATATTGAATATGGCAAAAAGAACTCCTTTTTTTCTTTACGAAGTACATGAAGTATGCCAAAAACCTATTTTACAATGTTAACAATTAAAGTTTTCAAAGATTTTCTCATTTTTCAAACTTCGACTTGTGAACTTGTCCATAAATACAGTACGTGGTTCTTAAACTCGTGTAACTTACTAGAGGATTGGGGTTTGGTTGGGTTAGGTTGGAATGTGTTTTTAATCGAGTTCATGTCACGATTTTACCTCGAAAAATTCATTAGGCTTGAATAGGTAGTAAAAAGAGAAATAAAAAAGTCTCACTAACGTGTTAATTCCGAGCAGGAGGGGAGGAAATTTCATATGTAATTGATTGACCTATGAAGAGGAATGAAGAAATTATGGTTTGCTTAACCAAGATTCGAACAAATACAAATTGGATTTACCTACTGAAATGTGATTTTTTTGGTTTCAGTTTTATGTCTCGGCCCTGAATGATTGTTGCGAGCAAGCTTATGAGAATGTTTTTTTTGATGAACCAAGTAACCGCCCCCAAGCGACCAGTTCCAAACAACAAAGAAAAAAAAGAATGAAGAAATGAAAACAAGAATTTTTTTATTTGAATTTTTTTTAGGGCTATACGGATTCGAACCGTAGACCTTCTCGGTAAAAGAGCTCAAACTTATTATTATCAAAATGATTCGAACTTTTTCAAAGACCCAACATGCATTTTTTTTTTTGTATTGGGCTCATTCATTAACTGATATAAATAATCAGTTAGTCTACCATAATTCTCTTGATAGAAAGATAACAAGATGGCTCTATGTGCTCGGATTTATTGATTCCGTTCCGATCCGAGAGCACTACCAAAGTGTTTCAAAGAAGAGTTATCCTGATGTAGGTTTGCTTTTGACTTAGATCAATCTAAGTTAAATAGAATCTCCATTGCCCCGCTTCTGCTTAAAGAATACAGTATGAAACTTTATACACCTTAAAGTTCATAGGATAGGAAGAAAAGAGAATTTTTTGAGGTCCTTATACTCATTATGCCTAGCATTGAATAGACTGCGTATTTACCTTATCAAGGTCTTAAATCAATGATGGGGTTATATTGGGCGTCTAAAAGGATACCTAAGTTTACCCGAATCTTTTGTGTCAGGCTATTGTTCCCTAAAAGTCATGGAGTAAGACATCGACTTATTAATAAGTCTTTTGATTACATGATGGCCTTCTTTGAAAAAAAACATTGGCGCGCGTGTAAACGAGGTGCTCTACCTAACTGAGCTATAGCCCTTTGGTTTGTGATACATATTTTATCATGTCGCTAATTTGTTGTCAAGATAAATATTATATGACGCAACATCCTATTGCTTTGATCGATATTGCTTATAAATAAGATTCCATATATAATATAATTAATCTTACATTTCGAATCCATTGATGTGATGGATTCCATATCTTTCTTTTTCTTTTTGGGATGATAACTGACCTACTTAACTCAGTGGTTAGAGTATTGCTTTCATACGGCGGGAGTCATTGGTTCAAATCCAATAGTAGGTAGAACTTATTAGATATCAGAATCAATGCTATCTAATAAGGTTTTTTATTCACCTTAATTTTATTAATTTTTGATCGTTTTCATTCCATTCTATTTTCATTTTTGAATTGAAAAAAAAAATTGTTGTATTCGAATCTGATTCTACTTAATAATTCTATTCAATTGGCAGAATAAAAAAACTAAGTTGTATAAACAAAATTTCTGTATAATGTATAAACAGAAGTTATTTTGATTATTCAGGCGCACCAACTAGTTATAGTTACGAAATTACATTGATAGCCTCGACTCGTGCCCTAGCTCGTCTGAGAGCTAGATTTGCCTCAATTATTTGTCTCCTGCCTTCCGCTTTCCTCAAGTTAGCTTCCGCTATTTCAAGAGTTTGCTGAGCTTCTTGTGGATCAATGTCACTACCCTTCTCCGCATCATTTACTAAAACAGTAATCTCATTATTGCCTATTCTAGCAAAACCACCCATCAGAGCCATCGTTAACCATTGGTCATTAAGGCGTATTCTCAAAATACCGATATCGACAGCTGTGGCAATTGGCGCATGATTTGGTAATACGCCAATTTGTCCACTATTAGTAGATAAAATGATTTCTTTCACTTCTGAATCCCAAACAATTCGATTTGGGGTTAGTACACAAAGATTTAAGGTCATTTCTTCAAATTGTTCTCCATTTCTAAGTTCGTAGCCTTCGCAGTAGCTTCATCAATATTACCTACCAAATAAAAGGCTTGCTCAGGGAGACTATCTAATTCTCCGGAAAGGATCAATTTAAACCCTCTAATTGTTTCTGCTAGACCGACATATTTCCCCGGAGAACCGGTAAATACTTCTGCTACGAAAAAGGGTTGTGATAGGAAACGTTCAATTTTTCGCGCTCTTGCTACAGTTAAGCGATCCTCTTCGGATAATTCGTCCAATCCCAGGATAGCTATAATGTCCTGAAGTTCTTTGTAACGTTGTAAAGTTTGCTTAACTCTTTGCGCAGTTTCATAATGTTCCTCACCAACAATCTGAGGTTGGAGCATAGTTGACGTTGAATCTAAAGGATCTACTGCTGGATAGATACCTTTCGCAGCTAATCCTCTTGATAGTACAGTAGTAGCGTCTAAATGTGCAAATGTCGTGGCAGGAGCAGGGTCAGTCAAATCGTCCGCAGGTACATAAACGGCTTGAATAGAAGTTATGGACCCCTCTTTGGTAGAAGTAATTCTTTCTTGTAAAGAACCCATTTCGGTACTAAGGGTAGGTTGATAACCTACCGCGGAAGGCATTCTACCCAATAAGGCCGATACTTCGGATCCTGCTTGAACGAAACGGAAGATATTGTCGATAAATAGAAGTACGTCTTGTTCATTAACATCTCGGAAATATTCCGCCATAGTTAGAGCAGTCAAACCAACTCTCATACGAGCTCCCGGCGGTTCGTTCATCTGACCATAGACTAGAGCTACTTTTGATTCTGCAATATTTTTTTCATTAATTACTCCAGATTCTTTCATTTCCATGTAAAGATCATTTCCCTCACGAGTACGTTCACCTACTCCGCCAAAAACGGATACACCCCCATGAGCTTTCGCAATGTTGTTGATTAATTCCATAATAAGGACTGTTTTACCCACTCCAGCCCCCCCGAATAGTCCGATTTTTCCTCCACGGCGATAAGGGGCTAAAAGATCTACTACTTTAATTCCTGTTTCAAAAATAGATAATTTTGTATCTAACTGTATAAAAGCAGGTGCAGATCTATGAATAGGGGATGTTGCACGAGTATCTACAGGACCTAAATCATCAATAGGTTCTCCAAGCACGTTGAAAATTCGTCCTAGAGTCGTCCCACCGACTGGAACACTTAGAGGAGCTTCTGTGTCAATCACTTCCATTCCTCTCGTTAGACCATCTGTAGCACTCATAGCTACAGCACGAACTCGATTATTTCCTAATAATTGTTGTACTTCACAAGTCACATTAATTTCTTGACCGGCAGTATCTCGACCCTTAACTACTAAAGCGTTGTAAATATTAGGCATCTTGCCCGGGGGAAAAGCTACATCTAGTACTGGCCCGATGATTTGGGCGATACGCCCCAGGTTCTTTTTTTCAAGCGCGGAAACTCCCGGGCCAGAAGTAGTAGGATTGATTCTCATAATAATAAAAATAAGAAAAACAAAGAAATATGTTGAATTTTTTTTTTTTCAAAATTTTCTAGCCCAAAATAAATGTTCGACGGTAAGTTGATCGATTAATTCAGTAAAAAATGGAAGTTAGTACTCAATTTCCTTGATTTGATACCATCTAACAAATCCAATTCAATTATTTACTTATTTCGAAAGTTTTTCAAAGTAAATTTTCACGTTCAACTAAATCATTTTTACAATATAAATATCAAGTGGATGAATAATGAATAAAATAATAGAGGCTTCAGTAAGTCTTTCATTTGTCTATTATAGATAATACTAGCCACTTTTCTATGGAATTCGAACCCGAACTCTATTTATGATACATTATTTCTATACATTATTTCTATTTCATGATTTCTATTTCAGGGTCCCTTTTTTTTATTTCAGCATATTGATTTCCGCCTAACTATTAT